ACTTATCTTATAATGAGTTATTCTTATTATAGAATTTCTAGTAGAATCGACAAGATGTAAACACAAGCAAATGGAAACTTTTTGAAGTATCCAAGGAATCTCACTCATCACTCACATGTAGAAAGAATAAGACTTTTTCTTTCTTTTATCGTTTTTTATTTTTGAAGTAAAATGAAAGGCAATTCTTCATCTAATCTAGTATTGATTGAATGTCTGAGCATTACGAGACTTTCATGAGTCTGTATCCAAAGTATCTGAGGTCCTTTCCAAAACTATTAATTTAATTCCTATCCAATCTAATTGAAGACTCAGTAAGCGGAACTAAATTAGTAGTGGGAAGTAAAGATTTACGGATTTCCCTCCACTACTTTAAGTTTTCTCTGATAGGCAAAACTTTAGATTATAGAATAGAACCTCGAGAGCCCGGGGCTTAAAATAACGAAACGAAAGTATCAAGAGTCTTTTCCTACGTTTGTTATAATATTATAATAGGGGATTTCAAGTATGTTGTTGAGGCGGCACCCGGATTTGAACTGGGGAAAAAGGATTTGCAGTCCCCCGCCTTACCACTCGGCCATGCCGCCAAAACGATAGAAACTAGATTCCAAATTTCTCTTTTTTTTTTTTCAACTCCGAAAAAAATCTATATATATATTTTCAGTCACAAAATATAGAATCCAGTACAAACCAGAACCATTAACTATTGACTGTAAATTCATGACCATTTGTTAATTAAACTCTACATTTTGTTTTCTAATAATATTAAGAAAATAATTAGAAATGGATTTATAACTAATCTATATTGAGTTTTTTCAATTAAAAAGAAATCTTCTTCAATTTCAATTATAACAGTAATGATGAGTATATGTAAACCCCAGAATCAGAACATACGTTACGTTGTGTTATAGAGCTATAGCTCTATAATGGGGTATTTTATCTCTCTAGGGATGCTTTTGAAGAGTAATTCTCAATAAATTTTTATATTTCAATTTTTGATTGAATACATTGAAGAGAAAATTTCATTTTTGATAGAGCACAGCATGTGCTGTCCCAAATAGAACTGTACCACAATAAAAGAAGAAAAAGAGACATATATATCTGTGCATTCTTTTTTTTTCATAATAAAAAAAATGAATAAATAAAAAAACACAAGTTTTCTTACCTACTTCGATTCAATGATATTCTAACTATTCTATTCTATTCAAAATAGGTCAAAATAAATCTCTTTTCTGCAAATATTTTTTTGAACAATGAAATACAAATACATGGAAAAGTAAAGTGGTAAAAAAAAAAGTTTTTTTATTGATTATATGTTTATCTGCTCGAACAGATCCAACCGTGGATACATTTTTTTAATGGTATCCAATCGAATTGGAATATGTAATATCATAGGTGAAAATGAAATTACTTTTTTTCTAGTCTTTACAAAACTCCATAAGTTCCAGTGGTATTTCTCAATTATGTTCCATTTGGATCTCTTTCTTATAAAAAATGCCAATTGAATCTAGTCTCCGTTCATACGTATTTCATACATTCCATATATCGTGGAGTTGAATAAAATTTCATGTGATTCAGTAAACAGAATAGAAATTCCATTATTGCTAGATCGAATTCTATGGATATGATTCGGTGAAGAATGAGAGATGGGATGGTATTTTTTCAATAAACGGATAAATGGTAAATTCAAAAAAGATGCTCGGGGATGGAAAAGAGGGAACATCTACAATACCCGGATTTAATCAGATACAATTTGAAGGGTTTTATCGGTTTATTGATCAGGGTTTAATAGAAGAACTTTCTAAGTTTCCAAAAATTGAAGATATAGATCACGAAATTGAATTTCAATTATTTATGGAAACATATCAATTGGTAGAACCTCTGATAAAAGAACGAGATGCTGTCTATGAATCACTTACGTATTCTTCTGAATTATATGTATCCGCGGGATTAATTTGGAAAACCAGTAGGAATATGCAAGAACAAAGAATTTTTATTGGAAACATTCCTTTAATGAATTCCCTTGGAACTTCTATAGTAAACGGAATATACAGAATTGTTATCAATCAAATATTGCAAAGTCCTGGTATCTATTACCAGTCAGAATTGGATCATAACGGGATTTCGGTCTATACCGGCACCATAATATCAGATTGGGGAGGCAGGTTAGAATTAGAGATTGATAAAAAAGCAAGAATATGGGCTCGTGTGAGTAGGAAACAGAAAATATCTATTCTAGTTCTATCATCAGCTATGGGTTCGAATCTAAGAGAAATTCTAGAGAATGTTTGCTACCCTGAAATTTTCTTATCTTTCTTGACCGATAAGGAGAAAAAAAAAATTGGGTCAAAAGAAAATGCTATTTTGGAGTTTTATCAACAATTTTCTTGTGTAGGTGGGGATCCAATATTTTCTGAATCCCTATGTAAGGAATTACAAAAAAAATTCTTTCACCAAAGGTGTGAATTGGGAAGGATTGGTCGCCGAAATATTAATTGGAGGC